TATAAAGCACAGGTATTTACTAGGACTGCTACGTGGGGTAAGCTAGCGAAGTTCTTTCTTTCACGGTGCCTATCTCGATTCTTAAACAACCTCTACCGTCCGGTCGAGTCAGCTTCGCTCCTTTATTCGTACATCTCTTTCTCGAATGGTCAAGGTAGGACGAAGAATAACATTAGTGGGTATAAGGAGAAGCAGTAGGAGAAGGAGTGTAATCAATATTGAATGAAGTTTATGTAGACTGAAAGCTTAGTAAACTAGCCCAATAGGCTATTCATGTAACTAGTTAAAGAAGAGAAGATAGTTAGTTTCTAAAGGCTGGACCAATCAAACCATATCGTATCGAACCATAGCGGGAGCGAGGAGCACATATTCTTTATTACTGACTTTTCGTGGTTGATCGCACCAACAAGAGTCGGTGCTTGTGAGTAGGAGAACATTCTTTATTGCAAGATGTTCGTCCACCCGCCGCGGATCGTTTCGCTTGCTTCTTTCAGTTCATTCCCATTCCATACCTATTCGATTTGCCTAGACAAGTAAAGTAAATAGTGCAGACAACACAACACCGTCCTTTTTAGGAAAAACCAACAAATACCTACCCCGGTTGAGAGCAGGAGCAGATTCTATAACATAAGAGTAAGACTGACTTTCCCACTTGGCTCAATAGCCGAGAGGGGGGATTCATTATATATAGAAGAAACCGCCTTGAAAAGACATGGCTTCCCGAGAAAACTAATACAGAAGAGAAGAAGTGAAGAAAGACAGAACGAATCTCTTATCGCCATCTTTATCTTTCTAGCAGTGCTCTCAACTATTATCTTATTAGAATACATTTCTTCTGCTTCATAGCCACTTCTACATTAAACTGTGCTGCAACCTTAATCCTAAGAAGACGGGGTAAGCCTGGAGTCTGAGGGATCTCTCAATCGACGAAGGCTTGAGTCCCCTACGGCCAGTACAATGCGCTAGTCGCATCTTCTATAAGTCTATAAGGCTGGCATCTAATATAAATATAAAGAAAGCTGTCCTTGTGGACTCTGTCTCATCTTTTTTTATTAACTATATTCATGCTTCATGAAAAAAAATGAAGCAATCCGCTTCGCACCTTTATCCCTTTCTTTTTTGGGGGAAAATGCATTCTCACAACTTCCTATTGAATCAAAAAATGCCTACACCCATGCTCTCTGGAAAAGTCTTCTCCAGAAGTTTTATACTAAGCCCACTTATTCTTATCCCCCTGTGGCTGCCTTTGCTTTTCCCACAATCACAAGCCCACTAGGCATAAAGAAAACAGAGGATCCCCGTGCCCAGGCATCTTTCTTGGCTATCCTTTTGGCCAAATCTTTTCTCTCTCATATAGGATTCTTCTTTAAAACCATTTACACTTCCAGGAGTATCAGCGCAGCTTCGATAGGACAAGGTTTGAAGAGCTCTTACGCGGAAAGTCTTTCGCTCTCTCTCTTATTCAGTTCGAATCCTCAGTTATTTGATAAAGCTAAAGAATCGAATCATAGAGTTCAGATCTCTACCGAAAGGGAGAGGAGAACAAATCAAGATCGACTGACTTACAGGAAAGAAGCGAAACTCGACTGCTTGGACAGAGTGGGATAGATCTATTGCCAGAGGTGGAGACGGATAGGTAGCTAGACTTCCAAGTTGCGGCACGAAGTAGCGAAGACTTTTCATTTAGATTTTTCAGATGCTGGAGTGAGTTAGAACAGAACTAGACTTCAAAGGAGAAGTCGGAAGAAGATCAACCGAGAGTCCCCGGCTTTCCTATGCTCTTTATAAAGTAGTTTGAGGGCCTTAAGAAAGGTAGACCGTCGGGGGTCGATGAACGATTAAGCGAGACTTTCTTTGCCTTAGAGACCAATGAAATGAGACCAAGAAGCTTTATTACATTACACAAAACTTTGCTTCTGCTTCCCTGCTTACTATTGCTATCACCTCAACTGCTTTGACCTGCTCACTTAGAGTGAAGATCAATAATGGGCGGAAAGGAGTTCACACAAGACCACAGAGCGAGAGAGAGAGCCTTCACTTACCTGTTTAACCGTGCCCTCCTATCACACCTATATGAAGCCTTGCGGCATCTCTAACTTCCTGCCTCGTCATCCCACCGTGGGGGGTTGGACTTGTTCTCTCTATTCACTTTCGACGATAGGGTAAGAGCCGCTTCTTTCTCGCGGGGGGACGCCCCCGTAACCAATTTACATTTCCTTGGCTCAGCTCAACTCATCTTATGCGCTTTTTAAGTAATTCCAGTTCAAGGACTCCACTCCAGTCAAAGACGGAGACGAAGCTGTGTACAAAGGGGGGATAGTCTATTTAGATAGTGAGTATGTTGGATTGGTCCCTGGAGAAAGAGTGAATATTGAGCCATCAAAAACTCGGAGGGCCTCAATCCCAATGACCCAGAGATTACGATCTACAACCTTCCCCACAAGGTAGCCCCCGTGCTAATGCCATATTGGTGCTAACTGTCCGGCGGCAAAACAAGCCCCTTAGGGAATCATAAGATTGGTCAACAGGCAATGCGGGCCCGACGAACCTGAAATTTCTAGCTCCAAAACTAATTGATCCTAGAGAATAAGGTTTTGGCCGCTCATTTAAAAGTCGTATAAAGCATCAACTTTGATTCCTACATCGTTTGTATCTCCGATTTGAGATAAGGGTGAGAGGAGAGGGCCGAAGCGAAGGTAGAAAGGAATGGAAGGATATCGGGTGAACAGAATGTCTCGGATTCCGTGGAGCTTAGGGATCAATATGATGACTGGTTTGTTTGGGTACCCCCCTTTTGTTGGCCAATTCCCTCTTCTAAGATCACAACATATTGAAACGACGGCAACGGAAAGGTGTGGAATCCTTTCTTGTCACCTTCGCTGCTGAACCCGTAATGTACCAACGAGGGTCATTAAAAGTATGTACTTCCGGTTTGGGAAGATTGAGTCTTTCGAGACATTCATGAAAAAATATCCCAAAGGGCAGGAATTCGCTTCAAAGAAAGAGGTGGCCATCAGGCCATAAAGCTTGGGAAATACCTTTTCTGACCTATCCGCTACTCTCATTGATTCTCTCATAAGGTGATCAGACAGGCAAGTCTAGCTCACAAGCAGCTGTGGAACGTCTTCCCCGATCTCTGCTGGTGTGTAATGCCGGTCAAGGTATAGAACTATCGAGATGGCGTATCATAATCATTCAGTAGTGGACTAGCCCTAGCGGCGAAAGCAGTTCAGCAGCTCTAGGCGGCGCACTCAATCAGCGAAGGAAGAACACGTAACTAAAGCGCTCCAATCAAAGGGGCGACCCATCCATGACAGCCAGTAACAGACACGACAGAAGAGAGAAAGCACAGATAGGGTAGGGGCCCGCCCCCTCCTAAAGCCATGAGAGTTGGTCAGAAAAACAAACGTTCTCATAGACTATATTGAGATTGAGGAGTAAGGAAAGGGCTTCCATGACAATGAAGCGGGGGCTTGCTTTGATGATGGGTTTAATTGGCCGGGCTTTCATCGAGGAAAGCAGGCTTGATAGGCCCAAGTCTTCATTTGTTATTACCGGTAGAATATTTCTTTCTTTTCAAAAGATGTAGTACTATACATTAGATCTTGAAACATTTTCATATTGTTAGCGCTTTTTTCTTTTTATAGAGAGAGAGTCAGGGGCGATCTATATTGCTTACCACAGCTCTATTCCCGACTTGAAATCCATAAATTAAGGGAGATAAAGGCCCTAAACGGGACGACTGCACGTTACATCATAGCAGCACGACCAAATGGAGGCGGAAAGCCGGTTGGGCGCTAGCGCATTATACTAATCTAATATGAATGAAATTTAAGGGCTTTTCCCTTATTAGTAAAGTTGCTCGAGGCCGGAAAATGAGAATACAATCTAGAAGAGATAATAGAATGGTAGAAGAATCTATGGATTCGTTAGGAATCGATAGTCGTTGGCTGGACATACGAGTCACAACCGGCCGGGAAGAGGAGAGATCAACGACGGAGCTACTAGCTACTAGTTGTAAAGGAAAGGGCAAGACCACCTTTCGTACATTTCTACTGGTCCAGACATTCGAATAGCGAACGAAAGACCAGGAGATTGGATCTAGAAAGCAGCAGGGTTGACGGCTGTGTGGCCCTCATTCAGCTGGAAGTAGGAAATCAATCCCGGGATGGTGAATTAGACTCAGTCTATGCTGGCCCTATACATCCGTAAATATTCTTAAATAATAGGGCCACGGCCGTGGCGTTGGGCAGAAAGCCGATGATTTCGACGAGGCCCTTCCCTTTAACCCGAACAGCCAGATTCATTACAGGTCATCCCCTACCTCCGAATCCTTTGACGGACACCAGAGAAGTTAGTTCTTCGCCTATCACATTGGTCGACTCCCTCTAGTCCTAGAATCACTACCTCTTTAAACCTCTGATGAGAAAGTCGTAGGTGAAAGCGGGCCATTCACCCATACTCATTCAAAAATGGGGGAGCTTACTTATCCATTTCGAGATAGTTGCTACCTATATGTTCTGATTCATTTACTACAAGAAAGCCACTATTCCATCCAAGCGTAGGTCGAGATTGAAAGGCAAGAAGGAGTGTTCAAGCTGTAGATGGTTCCCAGTTATGCTTGTTTCCTCTCTTCCATTGCTTCACTTCATAATCATAAGGAGACTAGGTGATTCTCATTCCTGCTTCAGTCCATCAATGCAGGCGGTTAGACTCTTGCTATAGATTAGGGCCTCTATCGTGCTATTCTAGACATAGGTAGGCGACACAAGGGATCTCTCTCGCTATAGATGGTTGCTGCTTGCGAGAAGCGTCTCTTCTCTTTCAAAAAATTGAATAAATAAAGAAAGAATTTTTCCACTGGTATTCTACGCTCGATCTCTACTCCCCGAAAGCTCACTCACAATCTATGGCTCACTTAGGGCTAGAAAGATAGGCTTCTTCATACAAAGCCAACCGGGAACCTTATTTCGACAGATCAAACTAGCTAGGATCGAGGATTCACGCCTTCCCTTCCGCTTACACCATTTCTTTGTGAATGAAGTTAGACGACACAGTTCTTATTTCTTATTACTATGACTTTCAAAAAGAGTTGCCATATCTCGGTAACGGGGTCTGTTGATTCGGAATCGTGGAGTAGATGTAACAGATGATGAATCTTTCTATCGCTTGCCCTTTCTTTTCACTCTCAAGACAAGGTTTTATAAAGCGAAGCAAAGCGCATGGCCTCAATAAGACGAACACGATGCAGGGCATAGCATAAATGAAACCGCTGATCATTTCATAAAACATATATGCTTTCCCTTTCTCGATGCCTTTTTTGGGTGACTCACCAACCGACCCAGCAGTGATCGATGACAGAATGGTACGAACAAATCAAAGTCATTGGATTTGGTAGTTCTCCATGGACTTCTCTCTTTAGCCCTTTGTATATGTTCATAAATGGGTGTGCACCTCCAGATGGGCGGGGGCCGGCCTCCCACTCTCTTATCTTATGCAGCATTTATTAGCTTAGCTGGGTTGGGTGGATCGTGCAATAAGCCTCTCTCGACCCTCCTTTTATCATACTTCTTTATGAATCTCGCCTTTCGAGATCCGGTCCATCATCAACTCAGTCAGATCTTGTTGTTTGCCCGCTTTGATTAGGCTTCCTTTAACGGATTTGATCGGCATTTCGTGCCTGCAGTCCTGCTGAATTCGACCTTTTATCAGGGTAGCGTAGTAAGGTTAGAGGCGCAACTAGAAGAGTTGGCCCTCTTTCGATTTTTTGATCAATTCGATTGCAGTCTCCGAAGTCCTTCTTGATCGATGGTCCCCATTAGCATTAGTGCTAATTAGCAGCCTTTTTGGAAGGCGAGATACTTATGTGTGACCGCGGATTCCACGGTAGCAGTAGTTCTAGCTCTACATTAGGAGCAGGGGGGCTCTATCTAAAGGAGGTACGGACCCCTCCCATAGTACGGTACGATGCAGCTGAAAAACTGAATAGGCTACCGCGGCTCGCTTCGCTTTTGTTGCGGAGCTCACTGCTTTTAGAGTAGTGCTTGCTGCTTTCTGTTCAAGCGGAGCTCGCTGTCTACTCCACGAGTCGCCACAGCTTCGCCTACGCCACTAGACAACAATAGCGCCCAAGATTTGCCCTTCGCGTAGTTCATTGAACCTTCCAACTTCACTCCGTGGCCTGTGCTAAAGAAGCGTGTCTTAACTAATTCCTTTGAACTCATTTCAGCTATTCTACCTCTCGATATCTCCTCACCTTGCACCTTTTCTTTCTTTTCCTTTGACCTTGTATGAATAGTAAATGGGTATAGTCCCGGTTGATGCTGCTGACATAGATGTAGATGGGGCGCTTTCAAAACCCTTGATTAAGAGGTTGAGGGGCCTCCGATCCTCTTTCGTGTGCAACGGTTAAGAGTGGAAAACCGCTCCTCTAACTTGACGCTCCTAGTTGGAACTCGTACCCCTCGCTATCTATCGTCAGTTATTGTCCCAGGTGAGGAATGTATCAGACCTGATTCTCGCGCAGCAAGATCTTTTGTGAGTACCCTTCCTTTAGGCTTGAGGCTCATCTCACGATGTTCGTCTTGTCTGATTGTTTTTGTCTTGGTTGGTACGCTCCCTTGTGAAAGAAGTCCTCTATCTGCACACTAACCTGGGAGACTTTCACCCAGTTTTCCCCTTGATGCTTCTAAGCAGAATCGGCCTGTGCCCGTTGATGAATCATCAATCCATTCAGCCGAGAAGACGGACTAGCTGGTATCGTCAAATAGAGTATAGAATCCTTCTTCCGCTCTAGTGGCGGGTTTCTCTTTTCATTAAGTAGCCCCTCATTCACCTCGCACACTGAGTCAAGCAATTTCAGTCATGAAGAGGACGTGAGATGATGACAATGCGAATGTACGGAACGGTAAGGCTCTGTACAGCCTGGTATGGTGAGGTGAGGCACTGTTGTTGTTGAAATCGATCGGGACCTTCACAGTCGAGCTCTTTCTTTCCCTAATTCGTGTGTCGCCGCTGAGATGGCAGTTGTTCGAAGACTTGCCGGTCCTAATAGGATGATGAAAACGAATCTTATTAGTTACCAAGGAGTAGCCATCTACTTGTATGCGAAGGCTGTTAAGCGGTTGTATAGGGAGGAGGACAGAATGCAACCTATCCCCACCTAGGAAAACCCTATCCTCCAATGGAACTAGATGCCAGAAGTGACTCGAAAGGAGAAAAACTTCCCCTGGTGAAAGAACTTTCTATACATATCTAACTGAATGACTAGGAACGAAGGAAGAATAAAAGAGTGGTGTAAGGGAAGAGAAAGACACTGTACCGACTGAAAGGTACATAGTTGCTTTACCGATAGCATCGATCCTGAGCTAAGGAAGAGTGACAGGCGGAAGGGGGATTCTGACTAAGACTAGCACCGGATTCTCCACATCCGGAAAGGAAATGCCCTTAAAGAAGAAGCTTAATGACGCTCGCGACGAAGTTTCTTATTCTCTAATTAGG